AGCGCTTTCGAAGAATTTTTTTTTTCCACTTAACTTCTAACACATCTCACATAAATATAGTATCCAAAAATGAAAGATTATGCCCCATTTTAGTCGATCCCAATTAATCTTTCGTTACTGCCCATAGGAGAAGTAATAGGTAGGGATGACAGGATTTGAACCCGTGACATTTTGTACCCAAAACAAACGCGCTACCAAGCTGCGCTACATCCCTTTTTAAAATTGTTGTACAGTGTCATTGTACAAAATACCTGTCTTGTTTTCCACATCTTTATTTTCTCCTCTATCTATATAGAACTTTCTTGTCATTTCTTGTTTTTGGTTTCATATAATAAAAGAATTATATACATCTGAAACCCAACCTAACATATAAAAAAGAATGAATATTTATCCGTAATGCTCAGGAAGAAGGGGTCATCTTTTTCTTTTTTAGTGACAGGAAAATCTCATCTATTGGTTCATTGTACATATCCATTTTTGTTAGGAAATCTGCGTAAAAATAAAAAAAATGATCTTGAACTACAGCATCTGACAATATATGTATTACAATAAAGAAGGAGGATTTTCAATGCGAGATCTAAAAACATATCTCTCCGTGGCACCTGTGTTAACTACTCTATGGTTTGGGTCTTTAGCGGGTCTATTGATAGAAATTAATCGTTTATTCCCAGATGCCCTGTCATTCCCCTTTTTTTAATTCTAGTTATTGATATGCGAAGAAATGAAGAAATATAATTCCACATGACGTAACTAAAACCTCGCCTCTCCCTTTCAATTCTTTAGAATAGTAAGGAAAGAGAAGGAAAAAGTGTATTGAACCTCATAAAAAATCCGGTAGATCCAAGATCGAATTTGGGAAAACAGAAATAAAATTCAAATGTGTATCCGGTCTAGGGTGGGCTCTACGAAATCATAGCATAGAAAGAAGATACTTAAATGAAATATTGGGATTTAGGATAGAAATAATTGATAGTTAGAAAGAAATTGTATTACTTAATTATTATTCTATTTTGTATTACTTAACTTAATATATACTATATTAATACATATTCTATTAATTAGATAATAAATTAATTAGATAAGATAATAAGAAGAATTACAATGAAATGCTTAGAAATGGAATTTATAACTAGTAACTTCTATTTATTTTTTTCTTCTTCTTCGGTTCGGATCAAAAATATAAGACTTAAGTTAAGTCGATACAAAATCTAAAGGAGGTTCATGGCCAAGGGTAAAGATGTCAGAGTCAGAGTTATTTTGGAATGTACCAGTTGTGTCCGAAATAGTGTCAATAAGGAATCGCGGGGCATTTCTAGATATATTACTCAAAAGAATCGCCACAATACACCCAGTCGATTAGAATTGCAAAAATTTTGTCGCTATTGTCATAAGCATACGATTCATGGGGAAATCAAGAAATAGATCGAAGGAAACATCATGTGTTCGATCTTTCCAAAGAACAGGACAGGAAGAGTAAGAACTTAACATATATAATATACATAATATATACAAATCAAACCCGATTTTATGTAGATATTCTTTCATGTGTATAGATATATAGTATATGAATGAAATAATATATGAATCAAAGCCTATTTCGGTTGGATCCGAAATGAATAAATAAATTGAACTTTAGAGATAAGGAATAAACCATGGATAAATCCAAGCAACCTTTTCGTAAATACAAGCGATCTTTTCGTAGGCGTTTGCCCCCAATTGGATCGGGGGATCGAATCGATTATAGAAACATGAGTTTAATTAGTCGATTTATTAGTGAACAAGGAAAAATATTATCTAGACGAGTGAATAGATTGACCTTGAAACAACAACGATTAATTACTATTGCTATAAAACAAGCTCGTATTTTATCTTTGTTACCTTTTCTTAATAATGAGAAACAATTTGAGAGAGCTGAGTCGATCCCAAGAACTACTGGTCCTAGAACCAGAAATAAATAGGCATACTCCTCAATTGACTCAAAAATCCAATTGGAACTCAAGCTCAGATTGATGTTTTGTTCGAAAAGGCCTAGAATCCTGATTTGATTCTTGTGTTATAATATAAGAAACAAAAATGGGGGAGAAGAAGAAATATTTTTTTTATTGAAACATGTTCGTTCATTTCTACTACTTATCTTAATTTATTTTTATTCTATATCTTCCCGGAGTTCATTCTCCGGGGAATTCCCTTTCAATCATTCCTGTATATTACTTTTGAATCTCCTTTATTTGATAATTTTATTGGAAATCATGTAAAGACAATTCTTATTTGATATAGCTATTTGCGCAAGTATTTTACGATTAAGAAGCAATTGCTTCTTGTACAGATTGTGTATTAATATACTATAACTATAGAATACCTTATTCTCACGAGTTACTGCGTTTATCCGAGTGATCCACAAACGACGAAAATCCCTCTTTTGTCTGCCTCTATCTCGATGAGAGGAAACCAAAGCTCTCATTTTCTGTTGAGTAATCGTTCGAGTAAGTCTTGAATGAGCCCCTCTAAAGGTTGATGCAAATAAACGAATTTTTGTTCGACGTCTCCGAGCTGTATATCCTCGTTTAACTCTGGTCATTGAATCAGATTAAAGCTTAATGAATAACTAATTGATTTCTCTTCTTTCAGTCATCCTTTTCCCCTTCCCCGGTCGATTAATAACAAAACGGATTATTCCGATATATAAAATATCAATTCCAATGGCTTTTGCTACTATGACCTTCCCAACCACGATTTTGTATTCTATTCCTTCCATTTATTTCACTGGAAATAAGAAATTAGAACGATACTAAATAAAAAAAAATAGTGGGTTCCATCGTTTCTATGGTTACCTCTTAAACGGTGAGGTCCTCTCTATACACCGGAGCCTCTTCTTTCATTTAATCAAATGTTATTGTTAACTTGTATAGTTCACACTCTTTGGCTCTACCTATCTACAGTAATAGCTCTTTTCACAAAAAGAGTTATCCGTACAGTGACGGCATTTAATTATGAAAGTTGGCTAGGTAGCTGACCCTGTTAGTCCGTTCTTTCAAGAAAAGGAGCATAACCTTTTTGCTTCTTATGATACCATTTCCTCCGCTTAATGGATAACCATTTGCTACCAATGGGGAATTGCTTCTTATTTCAAATCTAGATGATTGGATTTGCACCAATGGAAACCATAAATTCCATATACAATATGGGTATATGATAGATCTTCTCTATCTATCCTATTCATTGGTACCGGTCATTGATACTGAAAAAATTGTCTCATTTGTTCGAACTTATGATCTGAACGAGTCGCACATACACCCTAGTACATGTTCCTCGACGCTGAGGACATCCTCTAAGAGCGGGAGATTTTTTAACATTTCTTATTGGCTGTCTTGTGTTTCTAATAAGTTGTTTAATAGTTGGCATGTCGTATGTATATATATGTATATATAGAATAAAATGGGTTGGTTTAGATCGATCTTAACCTGATGATTGATCATCATGAATTATTTCTATTCAATATCAAATCACAGAAAATTTTAATTATGGTTTGAAATAAAATGGATTTATACGAAATCCCCAGTATTTTAATTTTCGACCGCTACAAGATCAACAATGCCATGAGCTTGGGCTTCTGTTGCTGACATAAAAACATCCCTTTCCATATCCTCGGATACAACCCATAAAGGGTTGCCCGTTCTTTGTACATAAACCTTTGTTATGGTTTCGCGAAGTTTCAGTAGTTCTTCCGCTTCCAGGATAAATTCCCCTGCTTGTGCCTCATAAAAAGCACTAGCAGGTTGGTGAATCATAACCCTGATGATATTGATATAACATCATGAACGGTTCTTCTATCTCGCATGATTGGGCTAAACTAAAGTAGGGGATAAAAAAATAACAAGAAAAAAAAATCAAATAGAATTGAATAACCGTACAGGCATCTTTTGTTCATTGCATACGGCTCCGCAATGGAATTGACTTTTTCTTCTCTTCTATTCTATCGAAGAAATAAATAGAATCCATCTAATCCAGATCGTTGAATGATCCATTTACCACCCTTCCTTTCATAGAAGTAAAAAAGAATACTATGATGGTTCTGTTACTTTATATATTTATCTCGTCTGTGATTTAGCAATCCCAAAGTTTCTTTTTGATACGATCAAATAAGTAAAAAATGATCTTTTTTTTTTCATTTTCGTACTCTTTCTTTCATAGCATAAGTATCAGAAAGAGACTTCTGGTGTGGAAGAAAAATGGTTTGTGACACTGAAATGTACTCCCGACACATAAGATCAAATCGGAAATAACCTTTATTTCATACTACTATCTCGATACAAAATCTCATGTTATGAAAAAACAATAATGGTTTGTTCATATCGAACCCGAAGTGCCATGCTATTATTACTTATAATTTTCTTTTATAATCAATGTGGCGAAGGCATAGTCTTCTTTTTTTTTTCAATCAAATAAAAACTCATTGGCGCCAAGCGTGAGGGAATGCTAGACGTTTGGTAATTTCTCCTCCGACCAGAATAAAAGATCCCATTGACGCGGCTAATCCCATGCATATCGTATGCACATTAGGTGACACAAATTGCATAGTATCATAAATGGCTATTCCTGGTATTACCCATCCGCCGGGAGAGTTTATAAACAAATAAAGATCCCTAGTACCATCTTCTATACTGAGATATACCATGAGACCAACAAGTTGATTCGAGATCTCGCTATCAACCACTTGGCCTAAAAAAAGTAATCTTTCTCGATAAAGTCGGTTGATTAGGACAAAATTGCATCCCTTAGGAACCGTACGTGCACCTTTGGATACATACGGTTCAAAAAAAATTGCGAAAAAGAAAAAAAAGAATCAATGTGTCGATTCCAGTTTTATTTCTTTTTTTTTATGTAACAGGTTTTCTTAATGAAAGGTCTTCTATTAAAAAAAACGAGATGAGTTTAGGCTCCCTTCCCTCTAAAAAAAAAAAAGAGATTACTGAACTTATTAAACTAACCTATCATTGATGTATTGTTTCATCGATATTAAAATAACGATGTCATTGTCTTGTTCCTGAATGGGCCCTTTCAATTCTTTTAGGTTCATGGTCTACCCCGGGAAAAGATCTGCCCGAATTCTATTTGCACATATAGGACAAATGGTCTCAGTACCATTTTTTTGTTATGACTTCTTTTTTTTTGTTAATTTCGTGTCTTGCTTTCCCAAAACTATTTGATGTATTCATCATACTATTCCGTTGGTCGGCAATTTGGGATCACTACTATCACTACTATAGTAATAGTAGGTATAAGAATCATTTATGATACAAGTGGTAATCATACATATATTATATTAACAATTTGTTATCGATTTGGTATTTTCTGAACGGAGCCTGGATACTTTATTTTATCAGTCCAAGTAAACCATAAATTCTTCTAAATTGATAATATTGATCCCCAATATAAAATAAATTGATCTAATTGCACTTCACGCTCCGAATGATTGATTGATGCCTCACTCAATACAATATCTCTTGGGCGAAACAGAGGATATCTCGATCAGGGGAGAGAACGGGTAAATCCCATATGACCCAATATGTCTGACAAGTCGCACTATACGTCAACCCAAACCGCATCTTCCTCTCCAGGACTCCGAAAAGGTACTTTTGGAACACCAATGGGCATTAAATTAAAGAAAAAAATTTAGTACTATACTTCACTTTAATATGGAAACGTAACAATCAATGGTTTATTGTCTTCATCCCTTTTTTCTCTTTATTCTATTTGATACATAGATTGGAAAGTTTATAGAGTAAGACAGAGAAATCGATCGTTCGAATGATAAACAAGTATCTATCCATTCGTTCCCCAAAAATGGGACCAATCCTCCCATTGCGTATTGGTACTTATCGGGTATAGAATAGATCTGCTTCTCTTTGTTCTTACGAACTAAATTGTTCCGTTATTTTCACGTTATTTTCAATGGAATGGAATAAATATTAATCCTTTCTGATACGGAATCTACTGAAAAGGTTAGGTACATGGTTAGTATATATAGTCTTTTCAAATGCGATAAAATAAAGCGGCATAGTGTCTATTTTTCTTTGATAAAGAGGTATTTCCATGGGTTTACCTTGGTATCGTGTTCATACTGTCGTATTGAATGATCCCGGTCGATTGCTTTCTGTTCATATAATGCATACAGCTCTAGTTTCTGGTTGGGCTGGTTCGATGGCTTTATATGAATTAGCGGTTTTTGATCCCTCTGATCCCGTTCTTGATCCGATGTGGAGACAAGGTATGTTCGTTATACCCTTCATGACTCGTTTAGGAATAACCAATTCGTGGGGTGGTTGGAGTATTTCAGGAGGAACTATAACAAATCCGGGTATTTGGAGTTATGAAGGTGTGGCAGGGGCACACATAGTGTTTTCCGGTTTGTGCTTCTTGGCAGCTATCTGGCATTGGGTATATTGGGACCTAGAAATATTCTGTGATGAACGTACGGGAAAACCTTCTTTGGATTTGCCCAAGATCTTTGGAATTCATTTATTTCTCTCAGGGGTAGCTTGCTTTGGCTTTGGCGCATTTCATGTAACAGGTTTGTATGGTCCTGGAATATGGGTGTCCGATCCTTATGGACTAACTGGAAAAGTACAATCTGTAAATCCAGCGTGGGGCGCGGAAGGTTTTGATCCTTTTGTTCCGGGAGGAATAGCCTCTCATCATATTGCAGCGGGTACATTGGGCATATTAGCAGGCCTATTCCATCTTAGTGTTCGTCCGCCTCAACGTCTATACAAAGGATTACGTATGGGCAATATTGAAACTGTACTTTCCAGTAGTATCGCTGCTGTTTTTTTTGCAGCTTTTGTTGTTGCTGGAACTATGTGGTATGGTTCAGCAACTACCCCAATCGAATTATTTGGTCCTACTCGTTATCAGTGGGATCAGGGATACTTTCAGCAAGAAATATATCGAAGAGTTAGTGCCGGGCTAGCCGAAAATCTTAGTTTATCGGAAGCTTGGTCTAAAATTCCCGAAAAATTAGCTTTTTATGATTATATTGGTAATAATCCGGCAAAGGGGGGATTATTCAGAGCAGGCTCAATGGACAATGGGGATGGAATTGCTGTTGGATGGTTAGGACACCCCGTCTTTAGAGATAAAGAAGGGCGCGAGCTTTTTGTACGTCGTATGCCTACTTTTTTTGAAACATTTCCGGTAGTTTTGGTAGATGAAGACGGAATTGTGAGAGCTGATGTTCCTTTTAGAAGGGCAGAATCAAAGTATAGTGTTGAACAAGTAGGTGTTACTGTTGAGTTCTATGGTGGCGAACTTAATGGAGTAAGTTATTCTGATCCTGCTACTGTGAAAAAATATGCTAGACGTGCCCAATTAGGTGAAATTTTTGAATTAGATCGGGCTACTTTGAAATCCGATGGTGTTTTTCGTAGCAGTCCAAGGGGTTGGTTCACTTTTGGGCATGCTACGTTTGCTTTGCTCTTCTTTTTCGGACACATTTGGCATGGCGCTAGAACCTTGTTCAGAGATGTTTTTGCTGGTATTGATCCAGATTTGGATGCTCAAGTGGAATTTGGAGCATTCCAAAAACTTGGAGATCCAACTACAAGGAGACAAGTAGTCTGATACGACATTGTTGTGGTATCTTTCGCCTCTATTTTTTTTTTATTTGACATTGGGTATCAGAGAAATCTTGACTTGAATCACCATCTTTTCTTTGACTTTTTTTCTTTCTTTATATGATATGGTAAATGATCCCAAATGAATAGGTGTGGAAGCTATAATTGTAAACCACGATCGAATCCATGGAAGCATTGGTTTATACATTCCTTTTAGTCTCGACTTTAGGGATAATTTTTTTCGCTATCTTTTTTCGAGAACCACCTAAGGTTCCGACTAAAAAAATGAAATAACCTTTCGAAATAATTTAATTGAAGTAATGAGCCTCCCATATTGGGAGGCTCATTACTTCAACTAGTCCCCGTGTTCTTCGAATGGATCTCTTAGTTGTTGAGAGGGTTGCCCAAAAGCGGTATATAAGGCGTACCCAGTAAAGCTTACAAGTAAACCAGATATGGAGATGGCGACTAGGGTTGCTGTTTCCATTTTTAGATAATTTCAAGATCACAATGGATCTACGATAAGATCGTTTATTTACAACTACAACGGAATAGTATACAAAGTCAACAGATCTCAACCAATCATTAAATAGGATTTATGGCTACACAAACCGTTGAGGATAGTTCTAGATCTGGGCCAAGACGAACTACTGTAGGGGATTTATTGAAACCATTGAATTCGGAATATGGTAAAGTAGCTCCGGGATGGGGGACTACACCACTTATGGGGGTCGCAATGGCTCTATTTGCGATATTCCTATCTATTATTTTGGAAATTTATAATTCTTCCGTTTTACTGGATGGAATTTCAATGAGTTAGGTTTATAAGAACTATGAAGTCCTAGTCTTTCAATCAAAGAAAAAATTACTTTAGACTTGGATTTCTAGACCATTCTATTCTGGTAGTTCGACCGTGGAATTTATTTGTTTTGGTATTTCCGGAATATGAGTGTGTGACTTGTTATAATTGATCCTATTGATAATACATAGAATGGACCTGTTATCTCTATCAAGATGATTCTACCTCGTCGGATATTTATTCTAGTATCTGGGGCACGGAATATATAGAATAGATCAAGAAAAGAAATATTTGAACTATGATTCATACCTACTATTTATTCAGACCTCGCAACCGGACTCAAAAAAAATTCAAATAGGTATTTCCTAAATCAAACGAATTTTATTCCTTCAGATTTATTTTGACCGAAGGATAACTCTTTCTCTAGATTTTGTTGAGTCATTACATCCATTCATTCAATAAGTGATCATCAAAGGTTCTTACTCAGAGAACCTTTGAGTTTAGCTTGAGGCTAAATCATCGTGGTTCTAGTATGAATCTGAGGTTTCAATTGATTCATAGGGTCTCAACAAGAGAATTCCTATCAATAGTAAAACAAGAGTAAATCCGCAGTACGCACAAAAAAAAACAATAAATCAAATAACAAATAAAAAATAGGGAAGAGAAGATTCAAGAGGCCTGTAACGATCAACATAAAGAAAGACAGATGAGCCAACTTGATATTTTTTGGCATTATCATCACAAAGAAGAGATTCCGGATTTTTGTTACTTCGTATCTTCGAGGCAAATCGAATCAAGTGGTTAATGAAGTTTTTAACTTTCTATTATATATCCGTTGAAATCAGTATTTGTGTGTTTCCGCTTGAGCCGTACGAGATGAAATTCTCATATACGGTTCTCAGAGGGGGAGTTCCATTGGGTTACCTATCTCAATAAAGTATATGATTGGTTTGAGGAACGTCTTGAGATTCAGGCGATTGCAGATGATATAACTAGTAAATATGTTCCTCCTCATGTCAACATATTTTATTGTTTAGGGGGGATCACACTTACTTGTTTTCTAGTACAAGTAGCTACGGGTTTTGCTATGACTTTTTACTATCGTCCAACCGTTACAGAGGCTTTTTCCTCTGTTCAATACATCATGACTGAGGCCAACTTTGGTTGGTTAATCCGATCAGTTCATCGATGGTCAGCAAGTATGATGGTTCTCATGATGATCCTGCATGTATTTCGTGTGTATCTCACAGGTGGATTTAAAAAACCTCGCGAATTAACTTGGGTTACGGGTGTGGTTTTGGCTGTATTGACTGCATCTTTTGGTGTAACTGGTTATTCCTTACCTCGGGACCAAATTGGTTATTGGGCAGTAAAAATTGTGACAGGCGTACCTGAAGCTATTCCTGTAATAGGATCGCCTTTAGTAGAGTTATTACGTGGAAGTGCTAGTGTGGGCCAATCCACTTTAACTCGTTTTTATAGTTTACACACTTTTGTATTGCCTCTCCTTACTGCCGTATTTATGTTAATGCACTTTCCAATGATACGTAAGCAAGGTATTTCCGGTCCTTTATAGAGAAGACATATC